GATTCTTTTTACGAATTTGATATTGGAAATCCGCGAATCTAGAAATTCATTTCGGACAATTGAACCTTCTCAAACTGTTTCTTCTTAAGAACCAAAAATATTTGTGCCAAAATAACAGATGCCAAGAAGAACAAAAGGCCTTGGACACGGAATGGATCTTGAAGTACTATTTCCGCATCTCCTTGACCAAATCCACCCACATTAGGATTACTCGTTAATGGCTGATCAAGTTTGATAGATTCGCCTTCGGAAACAAGAAGTTCTGGCCCTGGTGGAATAATATCAACCACTTGACGTTCATCTGACGCATCCGATATGGTTATTTCGTACCCCCCTTTTTCTTTTCGTATGATTTTACTTACTACACCAGCCGCTGTAGCATTATAAACTGTATTGTTACTCTTGCTCCCATCGGGATAAATCTGACCCCTTCCTCTGTTCCCGCCTACATATATGGGATATTTTAAGAAGTGAACATCTTTATTAGTAGCGGGGTCCGGGGAAAGAATAGGAAAGGTGACTTCACTATATTTCTGACCAGAAACAGGACCTATCACAAGAATATTTTTTTTATTGGGGCGATAGCTCTGAAAAGACAGATTGCCTATCTTTTCTTTCATCTCGGGCGAAATACGATCGGGAGGCGCTAATTCAAATCCCTCAGGTAAAATAAGAACAGCCCCCACATTCAAACCTCCCCTTTTACCATTAGCAAGAACTTGTTTAACTTGCATATCATAAGGAATTCGAACAACTGCTTCAAATACAGTATCAGGAAGTACCGCTTGCGGAACCTCAATATCCACGGGCTTATTAGCTAAATGGCAATTGGCACATACAATACGTCCGGTCGCTTCTCGTGGATTTTCATAACCCTGCTGTGCAAAAATGGGATATGCATTTGAAATGGATGTCCGAGCTATGATATATATCATCAGCGATACGGAAATAGATCGAATAATCTCTTTCTTTATCCAAGAAAAGGTGTTTTTAGTTTGCATGGTCCAATCATTGATCCCGAAAATTTCTACAATAAAATTAGGTAGGTCGCTTGTATAGTTCCCTATCCACAATTCTGCTATTTACTTTATTGAAATCATTTTACTGGAATATAAGGAGTAGGAGAAATCCCTGTAGGGTAGAAAGAGTAAGTACGTCTTAAAATGGAAATGCTTTGCTTATGTACCTTATGTTACAAAGTAACAAATATTCTAGTTAGATCAGTCATTCATTGAATGATAAATCACTACAAGTGATGGAGATATACGATTTAAATAACGGAAGATCCAATATTTAAAAATTGTATCCAGAATGACTGGAAAAGTAGAAACAAGACCCGATATAATTTGATCGTTGTGAGCAAATCCAAAATCTTTGTAGACATAGCCAATCATTAGTTCCCAACCATGGGGCGAATGGAATCCGATACATAAATCAGTTAATAAAAGAATAGAAAAAGCTTTTATTGTGTCACTTAAGTTATATAGGAATTCTTGAACCCAAGAGTTAAGAATAGCAAGTTCTTCATTACCCAGAATAGAATAACCACTTAAAATAATGAAAGAGGTTATATTTGTCGATAAGTGCAAAATCATATGGATATGATCCTCATTGTGCATCTTGATCAATTGGATCGTTTCTTTGTGGATTCCTATACGAAGTGTTTGTAGATGTGTTTCCGGGTATTCTTTTATCATTTCGTCCAAGAGTAAGAGTTCTTCCAATTCGATGAATTTTTCTAGAATACTCTTTTCTTGAATATCAGTCAAAAAAGTTTCGGATTGCCTAGTATTCCACCGATTAGTAATCCAAAATTCAAGACTTTTATTAAATGAGAGAGAGATCCACCAGGGCAAAAATACTATAGATGTAAGATATAGAAGAGGAAGAAATGCTTTCTTTTTTACCATTTTTTCATCTTTGAATTGTTAATGAATCCACCTCATTTGTTGAATCTATGTGATCTACTATTTCTATTAACCCTAAGTTCTATTACAGGGCATCGGACCTATGAATCTATTCCCTGTTTTTTATTTGTGATTCAGTAGTTAGTCCTTGAATTTAGAAAGAATACAGAAATAGAATAAGAGCCCGTTTCAAATGAAGAAATAAGAAAAAATCTTGTTTCCAGATACCTCAATTGAATTGATCAAATTCGAAGCCCTTTTCGATAAATGCTTGAAAGAACCAATTCAAGCAAGTAATGAATAGCAAGTAATGAATATTATTTCAAGCAAGTAATGAATATTATTCGGATTTTAAGCCAAAAGAACTCCCTTTGTCTTTTCTATCAAAAAAGAAAATCTTTCGAAAAAAAAAATGGCCGGCTACCCCACAGTTCTAGTCCAGGAAAAATGGAGAGAGATTTATTAAGAATATTGTGATCTACCGATCATAAATTCAAAACCTAATGTAATGATCAAAAATGAGTGGCAAAACAAGACAGAAAAGTTATCCTTATAAGAGATCCAAGCAATCTTTTGACTTTGATCATTAAGAAAAACAAAAGAAAAGATAAAAAAAAAAAGAAAAGTCGATTGACAAAAGAAAGGAGAGAGAATTTCCAAGATATGATCTATTTGTATCTAACCTATCAATTCATATTGAAAATAAAAAGAGAAATCCTTTATTCCGAAATGTTTTGATATACGAGATGAATCTATTATTTTATTTCGATTTGTTACTTTTACTTGTTTTTTAGTAAATTGAGTTGAGTCGATTTCCATACGCATAAATTCTTTTTTATGCATACAAAAAAAATTTCGTTTTATGGATGTTCCATATACGTATACTTTGGCTCGAATGAACGTTCTGAAAAAATTTTATTAAGCTATGCTATGCTGAAGAAAGAACAGAGAATTCTTGAATTTTTTCCCTGCCGCTGGGAAAGAATTTCTTCTTCAGTTCAAGTTCATTTCAAAATACTTCAATCGGTACGCGCAAGAAATAGGCCAATTCGGCGGCTTTTTGCTCAATTTCACGCGGAGTCAAATTCTCATCAGTACGCGTCAAGGGAACGGCCCCCTGTCCTTTGATTTCCATATAAAGGACACGACGAGCAGAAATACCCTCTTTAACTTCGATTCGGATGGACTGAATATCTTTCATACGAAATCGTAGAAAGATGCGACGATTTTGCCCAGGAAATCCCCAACGAAAAATACACACTATTCCTTCTTTTCTATCGAATCGATCATAGCCACTACCTACATTCCACGAGATTGTGCACCACAAATAGGAACTAATAAAGAGACCTGCGATACCGTAGAAAGACATCACGATCCCTTGTGGAAAAAAAAGAATTTGTTGAGACGGAACTAAAGATATCAAATTCTTACCGAGATAACTGGAAGATCCAACTAATACAAATCCTAGTGAACCTAAAAAAAGGATAAAGGCCCAGCAGAAATTACTTATTTTTCGAGACCCCACTATAAGTTCTATCCATATATGTTCTGATCGACAACTCATACTAGATCCAGTTGCATTTTATTGGAATTGAGAAAATAGTCCAAATGAATTTGACTTTCGTTTTTTTGTTTCCGAAGTAACTCTCATCAACTAGTGTCATTCGAATGTAAGCCTTTAGGAGTAATTCATCTAATTGGTTAGATCAAATTGGTTAGATCAAATTGGTTAGGTCTAAAATAAGAATATCCCTTTTATATGATCTCCTATAGATATCCACATATAGATACATTGACTTTCCATTTCCTACATCCACCTCGATTCCGATCTATTTGAAAATTGCTATAATTTATTTACCTATATATTTACGCATACATAAAAGCTATGTTCGGAGGAAACTGCCATATTCTACTAAATAGATATCTGTGTTATCTATATCTAAGTCTTGAAAAAAAATAGATAAGATTTGCACCTATCGAATCTAAAAAATCTTGTTTTTTTGAACATGAAGAGATAAAGAAGCCATTGCAATTGCCGGAAATACTAGGCCCACTAAAGGCACAAAGAAAGAGGGTAAGTTGTTAAAAATTATCATAGAATGGGTACCTCGATTTAATATTTGTACCTGTTATTGTTAGAAAGATACCTTAGAATAATTATAATTCGTATATAATTATATTGAGTATATCGAAGTGACTATATATATTAAATAATAAGTGTAAGGAATGGATAATTAAATAAATGAGACTTATTCTTCTTTATCTTTCTACATGAAATATAGAAATATACGTATGATAATCTATTCTATTCTTGTCTTCAAATTCGAATTGAATTCGAATTTTGATTTTATTTAAGAAATAAAAAAGAAAGAGTTTCTTACAAATTCACGAAGGATTCGTTAGAATTCAATCCAACAACAGGATTCTTAGTAAAAATAGAGATTCTCGGAAGATATAGTAGAAAGAAAAGATACTCTATATCTATCTTTTCTATATTTGAATTATATATACTATACATACAAAGCAAGAAGGAAAGATGACCTTCGGTTTATTTTATTTGCCTTGCCCAATTTGAATTTTGAAGAAGGAACCATTTTTTTTTATCTTGTTGCTAGAGGTTTCCTAATTAATAATCAGGAATATCGGTAGAAAAAAAAAGAATTATCCGCACGATTCTTTCTACAATTTACAATTAAATATTATGATTATGTCACCAAAGAAAAAAGAAAGTCTTCTTTAGAATTTTTACTTTGATTCCGATAAACTACCTAATTGTTCGCTACAAATACAAAAATGTAACTAAATAAAATAAAAATAATTTGACTTAAGGCTCCACTTAACTTACTAAGTGAATTTTAATTCAAAGGAAAAAAAGCGTGAAGCTTAAATAACTCACTCAGAACACCCTTTAAAGGATTACGTGGTACGATTGGATCGAATAAGCCCTTATGGAATAAATATTCAGCCGCTTGTGAACCTTCAGGTACTATCTTATTCAATGTTTGTTCAATTACTCTTTTACCTGCGAATGCAATGTAAGCATTAGGTTCGGCAATAATAATATCCCCCAACATCCCAAAACTAGCCGTTACC